GATATCGTCAATAAGATAACCTTTAGGCTTGTCATCCAGGAACTTGTTCGGAAATACCGTAATGAAAGGAACATAGGAGTTTGTCGCTAGGTATTTGACCAAATAGGATCGTCCAGTTCCTATAGAACCTATCACTAAAATACCCCTAGAAGGGGATAGGGCTAAGCGGAGCGAAAAGGGTTTTCCATGAGATGGGAAATGAGAACTATTAGCCCCACACGAGGTTTGTGAATAAGTGATTGTCTGATAATGAGCAAGGAATATCCGTCTTTCTGCTAAACAGGATCTATTGAACTCATAATTCATTAGATACTTTTTATGAATGTCAACTAAGTATCGTAAGTAAATGGATCCCGGTTGTTCAATCATTTGATAACCAGAGTCATTCTTTGATAAACGATCACTATGAGTCAGACTCAATAGAATTTGATCAATCCTTTTTTCCGTCGTTAAGGTGGAGAACTGAACCAAGAATTCTCTTTCTTCATCATCAATCGAATCACTGTTCGCGACCCAGGATTCTATTTTATCATCAATCCAATCACCGTTCACGTTTTTTCTTTTTCTTATCAATGAATAGATCTCTTTACTTGTACGACTTAGATGTCTCGTATTTCTCGAAAAAGTGATTCGATTGATGGGATTTGGTATGATACTGATGAGATCGATGAGATTGATATTCAAATATTTCTTCTTAGAACGTATTGATTTGACCCCATAAGCGGGACCACCACCCAATAGCATGTTGCCGCCAGAAGCAGAATCCCGTATTTCTTCCAGAGAATCTCCTAATTGTTCCAGAGCAACTAGAAAGAGATTCTTTAACCAGAAAGAATTCAGTTCAGATGTAGGATACCTATCCAGAAGTTTTCGCAACTCAATCATGTATGATGGAATCATCAAAGATTTGATCTTTTCTAACTCTGTCTGTAACTCACTAGAGGCTCGGAAAACAAAGAGAAGATGTGTACGAACGAGATATCCAGCAACAAGAAGAAGGAAAAGAATTGAATAGAGGAACTCCCAAGCATTTGGTGATCTCAGATGTGTCCATATCAATGGAATGGGTGACTCATTATTTCGATGAATCATTTCTTCGGACAGAAGAAGATTCTGTAAACACTTACTCGAACTCTCACTTATCAGATTCCGTTGTGGAAGAATCGACCACCACTTTTTCTGAGGAATTGGCCATGATATATCTGATCCATGCCTAATATCATGAAAAACGGACACAAAATTTTGACTGCCACTTAGGGAATATTGAAAGGGAATATTCAATATCAAATAAATATTGTTTTTTAAGGTGAAATAAAGATATTTACACCCCGTCCAAGTAAGGAACCATGGCATATAGGTTTGGAACAAATTCCATTTTGAGAGATTTGAAAAAGCACTATCTCGTTGAAGGGTTCTACCTATTTCCCCCTTCTCAACGTTTTTCTTTAGACAAAGACTCAGTTCTTTCCTCTTTCCGGACGGCACATATTTCTCAAAACATGGAGTGTGAATCAAACCCATGTTTGAATTGAAACGGAGATAGTGATGCAAGTTTTTCCCTTCTGAATCAGATAGATTCATATCTGAAAGAAGCTGACAATAAGTTCTTTCAAAATTGACTATTTGTTCCTCTATTACAGGTGTTCCAGAAATGTCTGCAATCGAGTAAATAGGAACGGATGGATCGGATCGAATTGAAAAATGGAAAGATTTGTACAAGTTATACGTTTCGTTACCACTTTGTGGAACATTGTTAGGTATGAATATGCCAGATACCTGTGACTCAATTGGTGAAATAGTCTCTCTCTCTCCCAAAACATGTTTTTTTTTACTGAAACACAAAGAAAATATTTTGTTGCGAATGCACAAGATATTTGGGAATTGTGCATACGTAAAATCATAATTATGGATACGGGTCTTTTCCCCATCAAAATGGAATCCTTTGTTACAATAGAACCAGAAGCGATGGGGATGATTCAAGAATTGAAGTCTATTTGCTCTATAAAAAGAAGATATCAATGAACTTTTCTGAGGATTCAACCAATTGTTTCGATCGTGGGATATCATTGATAAATAGGAATCCGTGTTCTCAAAGGATTTCCTGCGATTTTTTCTAGTACGGAATGAGTCAATCATGCACTTTTGTATCTTGTTGAACAAAAAAGGTAATATTGTTCCTGTATTGATTAAAAATTTCGATCTTTGGGAAGTATCATGATCATACAATAAGAAGGGTTTCAATTTATTCAAATAAACGATTTGAACACCTATTGATTCTAACAACTGATTGCCGGGTTGATCATTCAGACCTTTCAATTCATAGATGTGGATTTCGGCCCTATGAATGGAGATATTCCCGAAACTCACAACGAAAAAAGGAAGTGACTTAGATAAAAAGAGAAGCGACTTGGACAAAAGGAGAAGTGACTTGGACAAAAAGAAACGAAGTGACTTGGACAAATCTTGTTTGTCGATAACCTCGGACCAATCAATCGAATATTGATTAATACGTAATCGATCGAACATTACTTGAAAACGGTGTTTCTGCTCAGAAACGAAATGCTCCAAATATTCCTGGAAATTCTTGCTTCCATTGGAGCATTTGTATCTATATACATTAGGATCCAGATTCGTGGATCTCTCGGTTCGAGAAATAAGAGGATCGAACCACTTCTTCTTAATCTTTTTCAAATTGGATAAATGTTGGTTGATCTTATCTATTATTATAGTTAGATGATTCAGAATATCATTTCCTATTGGGTGCTTTTGAATTCCTATGGGATGCTTTTGAATTCCATATGCGAAGTTGGAATCGGGTCGATTCATTAAAAAGAATCGATTCAATACATTTCTTATGTACCCATAGGTACTATATTGGATTTGAATCTGATTTCGGATCAATCTATATTGATGGATCGCCTCCATTATGTTGTTGTGAGCAAATACCGCTATTTTTGGTTTTGGATCTTCCAAATCATTCCCGCAGGAGATCCGGACCGATTTTTTTTTTATCTTTCGATAAAAAGATTCATTCTCTTCATCAAAAATAGAAGGTAGAACCAATAAAGATTTCTTTTTCGATTCATCCCCGGAGTTGAATACCTCATTCAATAATTTTCCGTAGGAATCAATAGACAAGCCAAATTCCTTATTCTGATAGGCTAAACCCGGCTCGGTTATTGATAGAGTGAATAGATCTGCCATTTCTTGAAATGTCTCTTCTAATTCAAACTCGTGGTGCAACCTGTATCCCCCTTTGTTCCGATCATGGAATAGATGAAATAAATCAAAAAATGCATTTTCGTTCAAGAATGAAATCTTATTGGAACTGTCCATATCCGGTTCATCCTTCGGAACCATATCCCATCCCGGATCTGCTGCAATCGAATGAACTGAGGAGGTATTTTGTAAATACGTAATTATCTTGAATATATCAACTATTTCTTTATTTTTCGATCGCCTCGAAGGGACAAAAGAAACACCTTGTTGTTTCTTCAACAATTTCTGATCTATAGTCGACCTCTCGGTAGGATTCAAACCCAGATGAAGTTCTGACCATCTATCAGAGAAAAAAGAACGAATTGATCTTGTAGGATTCCCAAGAAATTCTTCTATTTCTTCTGGAAGCAGATGATTATTCATCTGCTTCTCACGTTCCGGGAATAGCCGAGCCATTGAGGAATATCCGGAAAGGTATTTTGAGAATCGATCTGATTTTATCTCTGTTCGTTCCGTTTGAAGAAAGGAAGTATCTAAAAGAATTGATCTTTCTTTTAGTTGCTGAATCTCTGTTTGATTGATCAATGTGTGATATTCCGAACCCTCATTACTAATGGAATTGAAAGGATCTATGGATTGATCAGAAAATCCTTTCGATTGGCTAGAATCCGTTACTTGAAAGAAAATGGATCTTATGGAATCATATTGAATATTTGACGATACATTCCGTACCTTGCTAAAAACCCGATTCCTGTTTACCAACCACGCATTGTCTAACCAAATCAAATTCTCTCTCGAGACGTTCCTCAAAAAATCCGATTTGTGCCGATTCTTCCCCCCAATAACGAAGAGATCTTGGCGGAATTGCCACATATGAAATTGAGCACAATTTTGCAAAAAAATACCCCCCTTGTTTCTCGAGAGGAGATGGGAAACATGTTCAATCTCGTTTGATTGAATAGTCGCTTCAGCTCCTTGTTGTTTGAAGAAACCCCCCCCATCAATTGGTCTTTTTTCACGAAAAGCAGACATGAGATAACAAATCAAATGTTTCACTAAAATTTCGAATAGCTGTCCCGAATTCAAGTTGATTATGTTTCGCTTCTTACTCGGAGAAAGGCGGTCAAAGAATTTCCAATCATGGTCCTTGCGGATCGGATCATTCGTATAGGATACAAAAAAAAACTCCAGATATTTTATATCTTTCTCTTTGAATGAGATCTCAATTCCAGCTGCAATTTCATTCGATATCTTACAGCTGGAATTCCTCTTTTTTACGATCACATTCCTCCATCGCCGCGAACCCCAGTTAGATTCAGACATGATACACTTTTTAGTTATTGGAAGAACCCAAGTACTTTCTTTCGGATCCATGAAACAACTCTCATAGATCTTTTTCCCTTTTGGAAGATACAGGAGCGAAACAATCAACCTATTGAGATTGGAAGACCAAAAGGATTCTTTCAATGTATAATTTGGGGGTCCAATGGAGCGCAGAGGCTTAGGAAGAAGCCCCATCAAATAGATATTTTTTCTTTCGACCCTATTTCGATTGTATATAAGGACCGCTACTACAAGTACAAGCAGTACTACACCTTTGGTCGTGCAATGTCGACGAATTGAACCCTGTGAATCACGTGAAATTAGGACACTCCAAATTCGGGAATCAAAAAGTTTCATAAAGCGCTCTTGGTGGAAAAAAAAGGAAGTGAAAGATTTCACCGAATCGGGTTGGATCCATGAATCCAAGAAATCGCGAGAATTCTTGATTTCTCTCAATTCGAAGATCCAGGATTTGAATTGATGTCCTCTCATTTCATTGATTCCTCCTAAAGAATCCAAAAGAATCAAAGTGAATTGAATTTGGGTCACTCGCGATGTACAATGACCCCAGTGAAGCATCCATGGCTGAATGGTTAAAGCGCCCAACTCATAATTGGCGAATTCGTAGGTTCAATTCCTGCTGGATGCAGGCCAACGGGGACATTCAATAAGGCTAGTTCCACTGGCTCCGTATCAATGGAATCTCATCATCCATACATAACGAATTGATATGGTATATTCATACCAACCATAACATATGAAGAGTAAGAACTAGAATTCTTATCGATACTGGAACTCGTGGGGAAGAAAGTAGATTTATGGATGGAATCAAATATGTAGTCTTTACAGAAAAAAGTATTCGGTTATTGGGGAACAATCAATATACTTCTAATGTCGAATCAGGATCAACTAGGACAGAAATAAAGCATTGGGTCGAACTCTTCTTTGGCGTCAAAGTAATAGCTATAAATAGTCATCAACTCCCGGGAAAGGGTAGAAGAATGGGACCCATTATGGGACATACAATGCATTACAGACGTATGATCATTACGCTTCAACCGGGTTATTCTATTTTACCTCTTATAGAGAAGAGAAAAGAATTTAAGTAAAAAAAAAAAAGAAAAAAAAATACTAAATAACACGGCGATACATTTATACAAAACTTCTACCCCGAGCATACGCAAAGGATCCGTAGACAGTCAAGTGAAATCCAATCCGCGAAATAATTTGATCTATGGACAGCATCGCTGTGGTAAAGGTCGTAATTCCAGGGGAATCATTACCGCAGGGCATAGAGGAGGAGGCCATAAGCGTCTATACCGTAAAATCGATTTTCGACGGAATGAAAAAGACATATCTGCTAGGATCGTAACCATAGAATATGACCCTAATCGAAATGCATACATTTGTCTCATACACTATGGAGATGGTGAGAAAAGATATATTTTACATCCCAGAGGGGCTATAATTGGAGATACCATTGTTTCCGGTACAGAAGTTCCTATATCAATGGGAAATGCCCTACCTTTGAGTGCGGTTTGAACTATGGATTTACGTAATTGGAAGTAACCAATTAGGTTTACGACGAAACCTAGAAATTGATCACTGATCCAATTTGAGTACCTCTACGGGATAGACCTCAACAGAAAACTGAAGAGTAACGGCAGCAAGTGATTGAGTTCAGTAGTTCCTCATATAAAATTATTGACACTCAAGATATGGTAATATGGAGAAGACAAAATTGTTTGAAGCACGGACAAAAGCGGAAGCGACCCTTGTTTCAAAGAGAAGAGGATGGGTTATTCACATTTCATTTGATGGTCAGAGGTGAATTGAAAGCTAAGTGGTGGTAATTCTAAAAATCCCCCCGGGGAAAAGATGTCTCCTACGTTACCCGTAATATGTGGAAGTAGCGACGTAATTTCATAGAGTCATTCGGTCTGAATGCTACATGAAGAACAGAAGCCAGATGACGAAACGGAGAGACCTAGGATGTATAAGATCATAACATGAGTGATTTGGCAGATTTGTATTCCTATATATCCACTCATGTGGTACTTCATCACATGATTCATATAAAATCCATCTGTCTAGATATCATCATATAATATATATATATACATCCGGAAAGCCGTATGCTTTGGAAGAAGCTTGTACGGTTTGGGAAGGGGTTTTTATTGATCAAAAAGAAAAATCTACTTCAACCCATATGCCCTTAGGCACGGCCGTACATAACATAGAAATCACGCTTGGAAAGGGTGGACAATTAACTAGAGCAGCAGGTGCTGTAGCGAAACTGATTGCAAAAGAGGGTAAATCGGTCACATTAAGATTTCCATCTGGGGAGGTCCGTTTGATATCCAAAAACTGCTCAGCAACAGTCGGACAAGTGGGTAATGTTGGGGCAAACCAGAAAAGTTTGGGTAGAGCCGGATCTAAGTGTTGGCTAGGTAGGCGTCCTGTAGTAAGAGGGGTAGTTATGAACCCTGTAGACCATCCCCACGGGGGTGGTGAAGGGAGGGCCCCGATTGGTAGAAAAAAACCCACAACCCCTTGGGGTTATCCTGCGCTTGGAAGAAGAAGTAGGAAAAGGAATAAATATAGTAATCGTTTTATTATTCGTCGCCGTAAATAGGAATATTCAAAATCAAATAAATATTGTTTTTTACTCGTCTTTTCAAAAAAAAAGGGGGGGGAATAATAGGCCGTGACACGTTCACTAAAAAAAAATCCTTTTGTAGCTAATCATTTATTGGAAAAAATAAAGAAGCTTAACATGAGAGAGGAAAAAGAGATAATAGTAACTTGGTCCCGGGCATCTACCATTATACCCACAATGATCGGCAATACAATTGCCATTCATAATGGAAAGGCGCATTTACCTATTTATATAACGGATCGTATGGTGGGTCAAAAATTAGGAGAATTTGCACCTACTCTTACTTTCCAGGGACACGCGAGAAACGATACTAGATCTCTCCGTTAATAAAATAAAGTGAAATAGGTGCTCATCGTTCATTGGCGGGAGGCGAACCTTATCTTATGTCAAAGTGGAGAAAGTGGAAGAAGACCTTGAAAAAGCAGAAGATGAAGAGGAGCTCGAGTACACAAGTACAAGCTTTAGCTCAACGTATATGTATGTCTGCTCACAAAGCACGAAGAGTCATTGATCAGATTCGTGGGCATTCCTACGAGAAAACACTTATGTTACTGGAACTCATGCCTTATCGAGCATTTTATCCCATTTTTAAACTGGTTTATTCTGCAGCAGCAAATGCTAGTCACAATAAAAGTTTCAACGAAGCTGATTCAGTCATTAGTAAAGCCGAAGTCAATGGGGGTACTATCGTGAAAAAGTTAAAACCCAGGGCTAGAGGACGTAGTTATCCGATAGAAAGACCCGCCTGTCATATAATTATTGTACTGAAGGATAGCTCTAAAAAGAAAACAGATCAGGATATATTTTTAGAAACAAAAAATGGATGGAGAGATCCTATAATAGAAAGATATATAGAGAAGGAGAGAGAGAGAGAAAAAAAAAGATGGGTCAAAAAATAAATCCACTTGGTTTCCGCCTTGGCGAAAACCAAAGTCATCGTTCCCTTTGGTTCGCACAACCAAAAAGTTATTACATAGGTCTCCAGGAAGATGAAAAAATACGAGATTGTATCAAGATATATGTACAAAAAAATATAAGAGTATCTTCAAGTTTCGAAGGAATTGGAATTGCACATATAGAGATTCAAAAAAAAATGGACTTGATCCAGGTCATAATCTATATTGGATTCCCAAATTTGTTAATAGAAGGCCAAACACGAGGAATCGAAGAATTGCAGATCAATGTACAAAAGGGGCTTCATTCTGTGAATCGGAGACTTAACATTGCTATTACAAGAGTTGCAAAACCTTATGGACAACCTAATATTCTTGCAGAATATATAGCTCTACAATTAAAGAATAGGGTTTCGTTTCGAAAGGCAATGAAAAAAGCTATTGAATTAACTGAACAAGCAGACACAAAAGGAATTCAAGTGGAAATTGCAGGGCGTATCGACGGAAAAGAAATTGCACGTGTCGAATGGATCAGAGAAGGTAGGGTTCCCCTCCAAACCATTCGAGCTAAAATTGATCATTGTTCCTATACAGTTCGAACTGCCTATGGGGCATTGGGCATCAAAATTTGGATATTTGTAGACGAGCAATAATGGACCCTTCCTTTGCTTGCCATTCTATTCAGTGATAGAACAAAAACTACAAACTATTCCCTTTCACTTCAATAAAAAAAAAATGAAAAATGAGCAATTCTAATTCTATAAGGTTGAATAAAAATTCGATTGACCTTTTGGTGGAACTGCTATGCTTAGTGTGTGACTCGTTGGTTTTTTATTTAAAGTTGGGATTCAAAAAACAGACCAGCCCCTAACTAATAACTATAAGAACTAGTAACCAACTCATTGCTTTGTATTATCGAGATCCAAGGAAGCAGTCGCCATATGATGTATCGATCATATAGTTGTAGCAACTGAAATCTTTTTTTTTTCATAAAGGAAAAATCCATTTATAGGTTGGAAAAAAAAAAATAGAGGGATGTGGGTAACTGGAAGGGCGAGAGAAAGAGAGAAGGAGAATCTCCATGATATATGATTCCAATATGTATGGTCTATCAATCACATCATATCATAAAAGGCAGTGTGATAAAGCATCAATACTGATTCGTCCATAATTAGATGAATACGGTTCATAAGAAAAATACAAATAATAAAGAGCCCCGAGTCAATAGAGACTGAGGAGATTGGCTCGGGAACGAATTTAATTAGGAGCTCCATTGCATAGTTCAGGCCTAGCCATTAATGGAAAAGCTATGGGAACGACGAAACCTGTGACTGCGGAAGATTCTATTGAAAACGAATCCTAATGATTCATTGGGTGGGATGGCGGAATCAACCAGGAACCAATTAATTTCTTCTGATAGGTCATGGGTTCACCCTACGAATGAAGCAAATATGGAAAGAGTCAATATTCGCCCGCGAAACCATTATTGGATTGCAGTATTTTGACAGATTCGGTAAAGGTCAAGGATTCATTTTCAAAAGAAAGGCATTATCCCATATAAATAAAATAGAAATGTCTAGCCGTATATACTATATACTATACGGCTTCCCGTGTGACAGATTAAATATCAATAAATTCCATGATTCAGTGTATTATTCATTCAATAAATACATATACGTAATATTATTGAATCGTTTCATTCGCGAGGAGCTGGATGAGAAGAAACTCTCATGTCCGGTTCTGCAGTAGAGATGGGATTGAGAAACAACCATCAACTATAACCCCAAAAGAACCAGATTCCGTAAACAACATAGAGGAAGAATGAAGGGAATATCTTATCGAGGCAATCATATTTGTTTCGGCAGATACGCTCTTCAGGCACTTGAACCCGCTTGGATCACATCTAGACAAATAGAAGCAGGACGACGAGCAATGACACGATATGCACGCCGTGGTGGAAAAATATGGGTACGTATATTTCCCGACAAACCCGTTACAGTAAGACCTACCGAAACACGTATGGGTTCGGGGAAAGGATCTCCCGAATATTGGGTATCTGTCGTTAAACCCGGTCGAATACTTTATGAAATGGGCGGAGTATCAGAAACTGTAGCCAGAGCAGCTATTTCAATAGCTGCGTGCAAAATGCCTATACGAACTCAATTCATTATCGCGTGATAGGTATGTGAAGGGTATTTGTGATGAAAAATACAATCGCAGATTTTTGGATTTCTGGGCAGACAATATTTCTCTCTTTTTCCTTTGCCTTTTGCATTGAAAGAGCAGATTCAAAAAAAAAAAAAATGATATGATTCAACCTCAGACCCATTTGAATGTAGCGGACAACAGCGGGGCTCGAGAATTGATGTGTATTCGAATCATAGGAGCTAGTAATCAACGATATGCTCATATTGGTGACGTTATTGTTGCTGTAATCAAAGAAGCAGTGCCCAATATGCCTCTCGAAAGATCAGAAGTGATCAGAGCTGTAATTGTACGTACATGTAAAGAACTCAAACGCGACAACGGTATGATAATACGATATGATGACAATGCAGCAGTTGTCATTGATCAAGAAGGAAATCCAAAAGGAACTCGCGTTTTTGGAGCGATCGCGCGGGAATTGAGACAGTTGAATTTCACTAAAATAGTCTCATTAGCTCCTGAAGTCTTATAAATACTAGTAGATGAGACCGTGATAGAGTATAGTCAGGTCTCTGAAATAGATTACGTTAGTAGATTGTGTCTCACGCATATACCTTTAATAATTCATAAATAAATAAGAAAAAATGAAAAAAAAAAAAAAGGAACATGTTGATTGTATCAAAACTGGAAGGCACCCATAATTTTAGTTCGTCATGGGTAGGGACACTATTGCCGATATAATAACTTCTATAAGAAATGCTAACATGGATAAAAAAGGAACGGTTCGAATAGCATCTACTAATATCGCCGAAAACATTGTTAAAATACTTCTACAAGAAGGGTTTATTGAAAATGTTAGGAAACATAGGGAAAACAACAAATATTTTTTGGTTTCAACCCTGCGACATAGAAGGAATAGGAAAGGAACATATAGAACTATTTTAAAGCGTATCAGTCGTCCCGGTCTACGAATCTATTCCAACCATCAACGAATTCCTAGGATTTTAGGTGGAATGGGGGTCGTAATTCTTTCTACTTCTCGAGGTATAATGACAGATCGAGAAGCTCGACTAGAAAGAATTGGGGGAGAAATTTTGTATTATATCTGGTGATCCTTCTGGTATCCGAATTTGATCCGTAACTTGCTATTTGGGAAAAAGAGAGGAAAGACGAATTGTCTACTATTACTCCTCCTCCATTAGTTGATACTTCAAGGGGGTTACCTGGAATGAAAGAACAAAAATTGATTCACGAAGGTTTAATTACTGAATCACTTCCCAATGGTATGTTCCGAGTTCGTTTAGACAATGAAGATCTGATTCTAGGTTATGTTTCGGGGAGGATCCGACGGAGTTTTATCCGGATACTACCAGGAGATAGAGTCAAAATCGAAGTAAGTCGTTATGATTCAACTAGGGGACGTATAATTTATAGACTTCGCAACAAAGAGTCGAATGATTAGGCGGCTTTTTATTTGAATTTAAACATTCCTTTCATGGGAATACAATTCGAGGTTCAAAATTTCAAGAGACTTATTTTCTTCCAAGGAGTATATTTGGAATTAAGGAATAACAAATATGAAAATAAGGGCTTCCATTCGTAAAATTTGTGAAAAATGTCGACTGATCCGTAGGCGGGGACGAATTATAGTAATTTGTTCCAATCCGAAACATAAACAGAGACAGGGGTAATCTTTCTAACAAGGGACTTTCTAAACGGTCCGATGTACAAATAAAGGATCTGTTTTGACATGAAATGGATATATCCGTATATCTCCGACTCATATTTATGAGATGATAAAATATGACAAAAGCTATACCAAGAATTGGTTCACGTAAGAATGGACGTAGAATACAAAAAGGAGTTATTCATGTTCAAGCGAGTTTCAACAATACCATTGTGACTGTTACAGATGTAATAGGTCGGGTGGTTTCTTGGTCCTCCGCTGGTACTTGTGGATTCAGAGGCACAAGAAGAGGGACACCATTTGCTGCTCAAACCGCAGCAGGAAATGCTATTCGTACGGCAGTGGATCAGGGTCTGCAACGAGCAGAAGTCATGATAAAAGGCCCTGGTCTCGGAAGAGATGCAGCATTACGAGCCATTCGTAGAAGTGGTATACTATTAAGTTTCGTACGTGACGTAACCCCTATGCCACATAATGGATGTAGGCCTCCTAAAAAAAGACGTGTGTAGAAATTAAAATTGAATGGATTGCAATAGAAATAAATGATTCAATGATCTGATCAAACAATAATATT